GAATTATTCCTCAAAGAATAGACAAGAGCTGTCTTATAACCATTAGATTCGATATACCTAATTCTACCCCCCTTTTTTTATTTTTTCCTAATCATTTTTTTGAATATCGTTTTTTGTACATTTGTCTCTTCCTTTTATTTATCATTATCTCACATGGATACAATCTAAATGGACGAATTTATTAGACCAAATCATTGCATAAAAATAAAAAATCAATATCAGTATTTGATTGAGCTAAGTTCATGCAATTTATTTTATTATTTCTTAAAATAAAATTTTCTTTTGGTCAATCATTGAATTGAATGAAATCGGCTCAAACGGGAATCATTCTATAGAAAAAACAGCTTTTTAAAAATCATAGACCCTAAATTGTTGATACCATACGAATTCCTATTCTAATTAGGACTTATAATATTGAAATTGAATAAACAAAAACAATATCAATATAAAGATAATATTGATTGAAGGTAAATATGATATAAATATAAGTAATAAAAAGATGGACCAAACCAGAATTTTAGGAAAAAGATCTTTTAGATTAGATCTCTTTCCTTTTTTTATTAGAATTCTCTAATATCGTAATCTTTTTTGTTATTACTCTAGATCGTCGTATTTGCATTGGACTAAGCTAAGCTAAAAAAAGGGCTATACTATTTCCAAAACAAAAACTAGTCAATGATGACCTTCCATGGATTCGCCTATATAAGCCGCAGCTAAAGTTGCAAAAATAAGAGCTTGAATCCCACTTGTAAATAATCCAAGGAACATGACAGGTATAGGAACGACTGAAGGTACTAAAGAAACAAGAACAACAACTACTAATTCATCAGCTAATATATTCCCGAAAAGTCGAAAACTAAGTGATAAGGGTTTTGTGAAATCCTCTAAAATGTTAATGGGTAAAAGAATTGGAGTTGGTTGAATGTATTTACTGAAATACCCTAATCCTTTTTTGGAAAGACCCGCATAGAAATATGCTACTGACGTGAGTAAAGCTAAAGCAACAGTAGTATTTATATCATTCGTGGGTGCGGCTAACTCTCCATGAGGTAATTGTATAATTTTCCAAGGTAAAAGAGCACCCGACCAGTTAGAAACAAAAATAAATAGAAACATAGTTCCAATAAAGGGAACCCATGGGCCATATTCTTCTCCAATCTGAGTTTTGCTCACGTCTCGAATGAATTCAAGAACATATTCGAAGAAATTTTGACCGGCGGTTGGAATGGTTTGTGGATTCCGAACAGCGATAAGGGCGGAACCTAATAAGATAGCAATTACAACCCAAGAAGTAATAAGTACTTGGGCATGGACTTGGAAACCTCCTATTTGCCAATAGAAATGTTGGCCTACTTCCACACCAGAGATATCGTATAACCCGTTTGGTGCGTTGATGGAACATGATATACCATTCATATTGCCCTCTGACAGAAATAGAACTTTACTTAAAAAAAAGGAATTATTTTGATTCAATCTTCTCTTGCCTACTCAAATTCTATATTTTTGGCACCGACTAAACTAATCACACAATATTTACGGTTTTTTATCTCTTTTGTGCGATTCAGGATATAGTAACCGATTCCATAGATCTATGTAGAGATCTATGTAGTTCCAAAAAATAATTTATTTATCTTATTATTAATTTATTATTAATCAAGGATTTCGTATATAGCTAGAACGACCCTCACAAATTGCGACTACTAATTTGTTAAGAATTAATCGAATTGAAGCTATAGCGTCATCATTTGCTGGAATCGAAATATCTGCGAGATCGGGATCACAATTTGTATCGATTAAACAAATTGTTGGAATTCCCAAAGTGATACATTCTCGAAGAGCTGTATATTCTTCTTGCTGATCAACGATGATTACAATATCAGGCAATCTCGTCATATATTTAATCCCGCCCAGATATGTTTGCAAGCGAGATAATTGTCTCTTCAACATAGCTGCATCTCTTTTCGGAAGACGATTGAGTCCCCCCGTCTTTTGTTCTGTTCTCAAGTCCCTGAACTTATGAAGCCTCGTTTCTGTAGTGGGCCAATTTGTTAACATACCACCGAGCCATTTTTTATTAACATAATGACACCGAGCCTTTATTGCAGCCCGCGCCACCGAATCAGCTGCTTTATTTTTGGTACCAACAATTAAGAATTGTTTTCCCTTACTTGCTGCATCAAAAAGTAAATCACAAGCTTCTGATAAAAAACGAGCAGTTCTAGTCAGATTTGTAATATGAATACCCTTACGTTTTGCAGAGATATATGGCGCCATTCTAGAATTCCATTTCCTAGTACCATGACCAAAATGAACTCCTGCTTCCAACATCTCTTCCAAATTTATGTTCCAATATCTTCTTGCCATTTCTCTTCACACTTCCTCTCTCTATCTCTTTTTTTTTTACTTAAAAAAAAAAGAGAGACACCCTGAAATAAATAATAGTTCCAATGGAACCTTCTCTTCTACCGGGGATTGGTCGTTTATCCATGAGCCAAGCCATTACTTTCTATTCGCTATTCTCTTTATTACTATTAACAAATTAATAAATCTTAACAACTCAAATGACTACAACAAAATAAATACTTAAAAGGACGAATCCACTCCTCTTATCTTAAGAATCATTAAATTCTATACCTATAAAAGAGCGGCCTGATGTATCATGTAAATTGTTTGAAATGCAAGAGTCAAATAATTCTCTGTGGTGTAAGAAAATATCTCTCATTTCTCCCCCGAAGAAATTATTTTTTTTTGTTTCCAAAAGAATGTTGTTATGTTGCCGTGACCGGTGCACTAATCCTTTGAATCCGGTACCAGCCGGTATCATACCCCCTAACACAACGTTCTCTTTCAGGCCTTTCAACCAATCGATACGACCCCGGAGAGCCGCTTTTGCTAAAACTCGAGCAGTTTCTTGAAAACTTGCTTCAGATATAAAACTTTGAGTGTTCAGAGATGCTCTCGTTATTCCCAATAAGACGACTCGATACCAAATCGTTTCTTCTAAAGCACGCCCCGTTCGTTCCGCTCGCAATAATCCAATCAGTTCCCCGGGTAAAAAAACATTAGACATTCCATCTTCTGAAACTAATACTTTTGATGTTATTTGACGTACAATAATTTCTATATGCCTATTATGGATCTGTACCCCCTGAGATCGATAAACCTTTTGGATCTTATTAACCAAAGAGAGACGGCTTTGCACTATAGTTAGCTCAGCACCAATCACGAATCCCCAAGGAATTCCAAGAATTTTTGTTATACATTCGTTCCAACCCTCAACTCTCTTTTCTAGGTTCATCGATATTGAATCAATTGAACGCACTTCTAACACTTGTTCCACTTTTGGAAGACCCTGCGTTATATCACCAGACCTCGATTTTTCATATATAAATGTAACTAACGTATCTCCTTGGTAAAGGATTTCTCCATAATGCCCATGGACAGTTGCTCCCGGAGTCGCCAAATAAGGCTTAGCCGATCTTATTACTATAGAATCAACTTGAACAATAAAAACTTGACCCGATTTTAGGTGTGGTCCGCTTTTGGTTATACATACATTTTCACAAATAAACTGCCCAAGACTAATTATTGTGGACGTTTCTTCACAATTATTATGATGATAATGATGATGGGGAAAATACCAATTCAAATTGACTGCATTCAAAACGATGTTACGGCATGGATCGAAATTATAAATTCTCCCATTTTCAGCTATTAAATAATAGTTAAGTACTTGAAAAGTCTGTTTTAAATTGTCAAGCTGCAAATATTTCGCTACCGAGGTCTGATTATGAGTTATTAAAGGGTAAAATGATGAATAAAAATTCGCAATTTGAGGGGCTGTTCCTAAAGGACCCAATAAATTCTTAATTGGAATTATAGGATCTTTTTTAATTGATTGTTTTATCACATTGTGATATTTTACATCGTTGAATGGGCCCATGCGAAAACAATTAGATGATGACAAAATTATCAAAGGTTTTGATTCCTTATTTCTGTTCAAGAGCGTATGAATAGTTCCGTGATTTTGGCTAAATGGTTGTTGAATCCTTTCGTTGGAATAAATGGAATAAAACGGATTTTTATTGGTATGATCTAACCTATTATCCGAAATCAATCCTGAACCTGACGAATCATTTCTTTTTCTGATATACAAAATATGGGATTTCACTAAGTCGATTTTTAGGAAATCTCTAATCAGACCGTTTGTCCTTACTTCAACAAAGGAAGCACAGACCTCTTCGGCGGAAGAACTTTTGTTGTCTTGGTCCCAATTCAACACTAAACAAGTCCGAACTAGTTGAATACTTGTGTCAGAAATTCTCCGAGTCGGTTTGCCATTTCCATAAAGGATATAATTGACAACTCGAAGTTGCATATTATCTTTTTCCCGAAACGGATCCTGGGGGAAGAGTGTTGCTAAATTTATACCGTCCGATATTTCATATGGGGTTACAGGTCGAACCAAAACAAAATACTTTTTCTTGGTAGGTGTGATCCGTTGGACATAGATCCAATTTTTGAATTTTTTTGATTCCTTAGAGTTTGTTTTGCCCGTTCCTGGTGGTATCAAGATGCCACTGTGTCGAGATATCTTATCTCTTTCTCCGGGAAAATAGATATTACCAGAAAAAATTTTCAGTTCAATCCTTTTTTTTTTTCTCTCCACTCGGACCAATCCACCCGCTTGGCTTCTTGTATTTAAAGTGATTTGGGTATCTACTCCAATGATACTATTGTTCCGTACCATTATGGAAGAAGATTCGGAAAAAATATGCACTTCCTCGGGAATGAAAAAAAATCGATCTACTTTCATTTCGTATTTTGGCTTAACCTTTTTGACCCCTCGATACTCAATCACATCCTCCTTTTTGACGATTGAATGCGCCCCTATAGTCCCATATTTAGTAATTCCTGAACCCTTTCTTCTGTATCGAGGATCATCAAAAAAAGCCAAAATACTTTTTCTACGGAAAATACCATTTATGGGTATTTCCATC